AAGAACCTAACTAAATGCAGTTCATGGATTTCCCCACTTTGGGTTATGGACCCATAAAGCTTTTTTTTCGAAACCCATTCGAATTCGATTAGAAGGGGAAGTGTACGAGAAATGAAATCATACAGAAAGGAAGGGGTTGAAGAAGGCTCCAAAAATGGCACGAGGGTGCTCGGAAATGGTTGAAGTAGTTTTTGAATAGGAGAATCTCTATGACTATTGCCCTTGGTAAATTTACCAAAGACGAAAACGATTTATTTGATATTATGGATGACTGGTTGCGAAGGGACCGTTTCGTTTTTGTCGGTTGGTCTGGCCTATTACTATTTCCTTGCGCCTATTTTGCTTTAGGAGGTTGGTTCACAGGGACAACCTTTGTAACTTCATGGTATACCCATGGATTGGCCAGCTCCTATTTAGAAGGTTGCAATTTCTTAACCGCCGCCGTTTCTACTCCTGCGAATAGTTTAGCACACTCGTTGTTATTACTATGGGGTCCCGAAGCACAGGGAGATTTGACGCGTTGGTGCCAATTAGGGGGTCTGTGGACTTTTGTTGCTCTCCACGGCGCTTTCGGACTAATAGGTTTTATGTTACGTCAATTTGAACTCGCTCGATCCGTTCAATTGCGACCTTACAATGCAATCGCATTCTCTGGTCCAATTGCGGTTTTTGTTTCGGTATTTCTGATTTATCCACTGGGCCAGTCTGGTTGGTTCTTTGCACCGAGTTTTGGTGTTGCGGCTATATTTCGATTCATACTCTTTTTCCAAGGATTTCATAATTGGACATTGAACCCATTTCATATGATGGGAGTTGCTGGCGTATTGGGGGCTGCTTTACTATGTGCGATTCACGGCGCTACCGTAGAAAATACTTTATTTGAAGACGGCGATGGTGCAAATACATTCCGTGCTTTTAATCCCACACAAGCTGAAGAAACTTATTCAATGGTCACTGCTAACCGCTTTTGGTCCCAAATTTTTGGGGTTGCTTTTTCCAACAAACGCTGGTTACATTTCTTTATGTTATTTGTCCCAGTAACTGGTTTATGGATGAGTGCTCTTGGAGTCGTCGGTTTGGCTCTGAACCTACGTGCCTATGATTTTGTTTCCCAAGAAATCCGTGCGGCAGAAGATCCGGAATTTGAGACTTTTTACACCAAAAATATTCTCTTAAACGAAGGTATTCGTGCTTGGATGGCGGCTCAAGACCAGCCTCATGAAAACCTTATATTCCCTGAGGAGGTTCTGCCCCGTGGAAACGCTCTTTAATGGAACTTTAGCGCTAGCTGGTCGTGATCAAGAAACCACCGGTTTCGCTTGGTGGGCCGGAAACGCCCGACTTATCAATTTATCCGGCAAACTCTTAGGGGCGCATGTAGCCCATGCGGGCTTAATTGTCTTCTGGGCCGGAGCAATGAACCTATTTGAAGTGGCTCATTTCGTCCCAGAGAAGCCTATGTATGAGCAAGGCTTCATTTTACTTCCCCACTTAGCGACTCTCGGTTGGGGGGTAGGCCCCGGCGGAGAAGTTATAGACACCTTTCCATACTTTGTATCTGGAGTCCTTCATTTGATTTCCTCCGCAGTATTGGGTTTTGGCGGTATTTATCATGCACTCCTTGGACCCGAGACTCTTGAAGAATCTTTTCCGTTTTTTGGTTATGTGTGGAAAGATAGAAACAAAATGACCACCATTTTGGGTATTCACTTAATCTTGTTAGGTCTAGGCGCCTTTCTTCTAGTATTTAAGGCTCTTTATTTCGGAGGTGTCTATGATACCTGGGCCCCAGGGGGGGGGGATGTCAGAAAGATCACTAACTTGACCCTTAGCCCAACGGTTCTATTTGCTTATTTATTAAAGTCCCCTTTTGGGGGGGAGGGTTGGATTGTTAGTGTAGACGATTTCGAAGATATAATTGGAGGGCACGTATGGTTGGGTTCCATTTGTATCCTTGGGGGAATCTGGCATATCTTAACCAAACCCTTTGCGTGGGCTCGTCGTGCGCTTGTATGGTCTGGCGAGGCTTACCTGTCTTATAGTTTAGGTGCTTTATCTCTTTTTGGTTTCATCGCTTGTTGCTTTGTCTGGTTTAACAATACGGCTTATCCGAGTGAGTTCTATGGACCCACTGGACCAGAAGCTTCGCAAGCCCAAGCATTTACTTTTCTAGTTAGAGACCAACGCCTTGGAGCTAACGTGGGATCCGCTCAAGGACCCACCGGTTTAGGGAAGTACCTAATGCGTTCCCCGACCGGAGAAGTTATTTTTGGAGGAGAAACTATGCGCTTTTGGGATCTCCGGGCTCCCTGGTTAGAGCCTCTAAGGGGTCCCAACGGGTTGGACTTGAGTAGGCTGAAAAAAGACATCCAACCTTGGCAAGAACGACGTTCGGCGGAATATATGACGCACGCTCCCTTAGGTTCTTTAAATTCTGTAGGTGGTGTAGCTACCGAGATCAATGCAGTCAATTATGTATCTCCGAGAAGTTGGTTAGCTACCTCTCATTTTGTTCTAGGGTTCTTCCTATTTGTAGGTCATTTATGGCATGCGGGAAGAGCTCGTGCAGCTGCGGCAGGATTTGAAAAAGGAATTGATCGTGATTTTGAGCCTGTCCTTTCGATGACCCCTTTGAACTGAGAGAAGGAATAGAGCAAGGACGAATCCACTTGCTCTCAACATACATATTGCCAGGCGATTTGCTCATATTTCAAAAGGATTCCTTTGTCCTTTCTTTTCAACGCATCTCCCTCGAATAGGCTCTTGTCTGGCTCGGCTCTCATACCTAGCCGAGTAGACAACCCATTTCGAGACTAGCAAAATGGGCAAAACGAAGAAAGAGACAAATCCATGTACCCAACAAAAGGAGAGAGAGGGATTCGAACCCTCGCTAGTTCGTTGGTATGAACTAGACCGGTTTTCAAGACCGGGGCTATCAACCACTCAGCCATCTCTCCAAAGGATCCTTTGTATTTTCTTTTTATTACACCGAATAGAACAGGGGATCCCGACACTCTCGGTCTTGGGCACGCATCTATGAGACCCTTTCCTCCATATGGCAAGATATCCCCATAGCGAGAGAGATCCAGGACCCCTCAGGCCCCTTTGACGTAAAAAAAAAGTCTCCAGTCCGACAAATAAAAAAAGAAAGCAGTCTCAAGAAGGGGTGGAAATAAGTCATATAGAATCCATGGGTTCATGGTCAAATCCCTATATGATGGATATTCCCATTTTAGGACAATTTGGGTTTGGGGCTGCTAGAGGAGAGGGATCAAATGGTATATTGATTGGTAACCCGGAGGATTCAAAAGATGACTATTGCTTTCCAATTCGCTATTTTTGCATTAATTGCTACTTCAGTAATCTTACTTATTGGTGTACCCCTTGTATTCGCTTCTCCGGAAGGTTGGTCCAGTAAGAAAAATGTTGTATTTTCTGGCACCTCATTATGGATTGGATTGGTCTTTCTTGTGGCTATCCTGAATTCTCTCATCTCTTGAACCGAGTCGTTCACGACCCAAAACAAAAATCAAATGACCCCGACCAAGAGTTCTTGCGTTTCGGACTGCGAGACACCTGAAAATGCAAGAAACCCCCGCCCCAACCCAATAAAGAAAACAAAAAGGGGGCGGGAGGGGGTCCACTTCTGGAATAAAGAAGAACTCGCACGCTTTTCTTTATCCATGCCAAGATTCCCATTCCACTGCTTTCCTCTGGGCAGATCGCGGGAATCGAACCCCGCAAGGAGATCTTTTCTCAGAGCCCCCCTTGAATAAGGTTGATTTCAATAGAAAGTTTTTTTGCAAGGCCGCCCTCTCGTATAATTTAACGTAGTCATTTGAAATGCTACTATTTTTCTTTTCCTTTAGAACTAGGAAAGATGGCTGAGTGGACGAAAGCGTCGGATTGCTAATCCGCTGTACGACTTTCTCGTACCGAGGGTTCGAATCCCTCTCTTTCCGTTGATGTCTTGTTCTTTTCGAATTGGAATGAACCGTTTAATAGTGAAAGCAGTGGAAGCGACAAAATCCTAAGAATGTTTCAAAATGAAGCGAGGAAGGGGAAAAACCCACTTTTTACTCCTCACGCCCAGGATTGCGCCCCGGATCATTAGAGAGAAATCCAAATATGAACAGAGAAACAAAAAAAATCACTACCGTATAAACAAAGAGTTTGAGAGTAAGCATTATAGAATCTCTTGGAGCTTTTTTTGGTAAAAAGATAATAGATTCTCCGTTTTTATACTAGGTATCCTATTTGGATACTTTGATACCAAGACATCCAGTCGTTTTTAGAAATAGAAAAAAGGGAGAAATTGCATTTGGAATCGAATAAGCGTCCAGTCTCTCTATTGATTGGGAAAGGTCATTCAATGAAAAATACAGAATGAAGACTATGGGGAATATGGGGTCATCCGGAGTTCGTATAGCTATCCAAGGAATCCTGGAGTGCAGGTTTTATTCATAGTGGAAGACTGAGCCAGTCGCTCTTATTTATGATTTCTTAATTGTTCGCATTTTTTCTCGAAAAAAGAATGCATTTTTCTAGGACCCTATTCAAGTTATTAAAGGAAAGAGCTCATCGAAAACTTACTGCAGCTTGCCAAACAAAGGCTAAGAGAAAGAAGAAAAGAGGTATCACTGGCATAAAATCTACGATTGGATTCAAAAAAGCGTAGGCTTCGGGCAATTTGCCGAAGAAAAAGGGACTCGAAGAAAGGGCATACTTAAGATAGATACAGATTAAACTAAAGATATTCATCATAACAAACCCTTCTTTGTTCTTTGGGATAATTCTTTTTTGATTGAGTGATTAAGATGGTATTAATAGAAGAAAAGAAGGTAGAAATTTTTTGAACGTATCAAAAAAAAAGCCTTCTATTCTCTTTTGAGAATGGAAGAACTCGTATTTTCATAGAATATCTTAATTGAATTCTATGTAATGATCAATAAAGTCATTGAATTTGTACGAAAAATCCATTCGATCGATCTCGAAATTTGTCCGAGTGTTGTCAAAGTGAGTTGACAAACACCCATTGGCCGTGTTATATTATAACAGAACTCATGGACCCTTTTTAGGTGGTGGGGGCTGCGGTTTTGTTCGTTGTTTTGGTTCTTTTGGGGAGAGCCGTGGGAGAGTACTCCCTTTTTTCTTGATTCTGGTCATTGTAGTACTGCAGACGTGTGAGGCGGGGGGAGAAAAGCGAGAAAAAACACCGACATAGACTCTTCCCAAGGCCCCCTCCCAATTCCAAGAGCTCGCTGGTCGGACCCCACGTGTTCTTGGGGCCGATAGGGTCTTGCCCGTCCGCACCCTCTTCGTATGGGGCGTAGCCAAGCGGTTAAGGCTTCGGGTTTTGATCCCGATACGCGAAGGTTCGAATCCTTTCGTCCCAGGCCCCAAAAAAGGGCAGATGTTTGTATTGGCAACTTTCTCCAGAGCTTCCGTTCTACCTAAATCATTTTATATCCGAACGAATATACGAATTCAAGGGGGTAAGTCTGATGACGTACCGAAAAATCTGGATCGTTTTGGTGGTCCAAAAGCTTTCAAAGCCCATTAAAAAAGCTAGTTTGCAATTTTTGAAAATTGCAGGTGATTGGGTAAGTTTTCGAGTAAGCTTGATCAGTCCTCCTGATAAAGGCATACTCGAACGCTCACTAAGTGTCTACGCCGTATTACTTTCACCTCTTCTGATCCCCCTAATCACTGGGTTTTCTTTATTGGTGCTCTTTGACTGTATTGAATCCGAAAACTCTGGTAAGCCAATGCCTACACAGAAGTTAAAGAACCTTTCAATAGGAATCCTCCTGTTGCTGTTTTTAGGACCCCTTCTTAGCTCGGAGGTTCCTGTCGAGTTATTGTATTCTTTCGACTATGGCGTGAAGACTCTTTTGAAATACATTTTACCTCAGGATGTGCGCTATGATTTCTATAAAAAATATTATAGCCCTTTCCTTCTTAATATGCTCTCTTTTTTTTTCACGGAAGCCTTTTTAATCAGGAAATGGTTTTGGAAGATTTATGGTTATAAGACGACGCCATCAAATTCAATTTTTAGGAATCCACGCATAAAAACAAAAACGATTTTTCAATTTTTGAAAATCATAGGTGATTGGGTAAGTTTTCGAGTAAGCTTGATCAGTCCTCCTGATAAAGGCATACTCGAACGCTCACTAAGTGTCTACGCCGTATTACTTTCACCTCTTCTGATCCCCCTAATCACTGGGTTTTCTTTATTGGTGCTCTTTGACTGTATTGAATCCGAAATCTCTGGTAAGCCAATGCCTACACAGAAGTTAAAGAACCTTTCAATATTAATCCTCATATTGATAGCTTTAGGACCCCTTCTTAGCTCGGGGGTTCCTGTCGTGTTAGTGTATTCTTTCGACTATGGCGTGAAGACTCTTTTGAAATACATTTTACCTCAGGATGTGCGTAGTGCTTTCTATCAAAAATATTACGACCCTTTCATTCGTGATATGCTCTCTTTTTTTGCCAGGGAAGCTGATTTACTCAAGAAATGGTTTTGGGGTCTTTATGGGTGAGGGGAAGAATTGAAAGAGTGGAAAAAAACAAAGCAATAAAGTCAATCCAAATTATAGGTATGCTGCGGCATATAATGGAGGTTCTATGGGGACTCTAAGAGACGTTGGACGCTTCCTCTATAAATGGGCTCTCAGGCAAGGGGGGTGGGTAATCAGGATTGGGAAAAGGCTTATAGCAGTAGTGTCTCACCGCCTTACTCGAAAAGTCATACTCAACCGCTCAGTGAGTGTATACGTCGCTGTGGTTTCACCACCTCTGATTCCCCTAGTGACTGCGTTTTCTTTTTTAGTGCTCTTTTACTGTATTGAATGCGAAAACTTTGGAAAACCAATGCCTACACAGAAGTTAAAGAACCTTTCAATATTAATCCTCATATTGATAGCTTTAGGACTCCTTCTTAGCTCGAGTATTCCTGTGGTGTTACTGGATTCTTTCGACTATTGCGTGAAGACTATTTTGAAATACATTTTACCTCAGGATGTGCGTAGTGATTTCTATCAAAAATATTATGGCCCTTTGGTTCTTGATATGCTCTCTTTTTTTGCCAGGGAAGCTTATTTAATCAAGAAATGGTTTTGGGCTATTTATGGGAAGAACTGAAAGAGTGGTTCGAAACAAAGAAATAGAGTCAGAAAGGTCCGTGGGTTGACATCAAAAAAACTTCGGGAATAGAACTGAAAAAAGAAAAGAGCGAGGGAGTTCCGAGGATTCCATCATTTTCTTACTGGAATTGGGAGTTTCTTACTGGAATTGGGAGTTGGTAGTTCTTTCAGACGGATGAAACGTAGGGATGGAATAAGAAGGTCATAATTCATTATTCATTGGATGATTGTATCATTAACCATTTCTGTATTTTTGTCCGAGGAACTCACTTATTATGAATCCACTGATTTCTGCCGCTTCCGTTATTGCTGCTGGGTTGGCTGTCGGGCTTGCTTCTATTGGACCGGGGATTGGGCAAGGCACTGCTGCGGGCCAAGCTGTAGAAGGTATCGCCAGACAGCCCGACGCCGAGGGAAAAATACGAGGTACTCTATTACTGAGTCTAGCTTTTATGGAAGCTTTAACAATTTATGGGCTGGTTGTAGCATTAGCACTTTTATTTGCGAATCCCTTTGTTTAATCCTTAGGTCCTCGAACTCGCTTGCTCCTTGCTTTTGCGAATTCTAGCAAGACTTCACATTCCGACAATTCCCTAATTCTTAGTCGGGTGGGAATCCGCCAGGAGGAGGCTCTTTTGGAAGATGAGGGATTGGCATACTGACCTGACTCACTTCCTTGTTTCTCATTTTGAGTCCAATGGGAGCGGGGGGGTTAAAACAAATGGACTCTTCTGCAATTCACGCGAAACGCGGTCCTTGTTTGATTAATTCGAATAAGTGAAGTGTCCTTCTTATTGAGATGAGAGCCCCCCCCAAAAAAAAGAAATCTCTTTGATTTCAAAATGGCTTTTTGATTCTGTTTCAAAAGCAGTAAATAAAAGAAAAAAGAATCAATCGAGAATCGAGTAAGTAACTCGAAGAAATGGTCAGTAGAAAAAGGTGAGACAAAAAGAACGTTGTTTGCTTTTGGAGTCTATCTATAAAGGGGGATCTTATGCAAAATGGAACCGATTCTTTCGTTTTCTTGGGTCACTGGCCATCCGCCGGGAGTTTCGGGTTTAATACCGATCTTTTAGCAACAAATCCAATAAATCTAAGTGTAGTGCTTGGTGTATTGATCTTTTTTGGAAAGGGAGTGTGTGCGAGTTGTTTATTTCAAGAATAGGCTGGATCCAACCAGCTGCACTTTTTCTTGTGTTAGAACAAGGAAGGGGGGTGCACGATCCCGCGAATTCCTTCTGACTCAATTCCAAAATCATATTGAAGAACCCTAGCATTTCGCGATTCGTTACTAAATAGACTTTGATTCTCTATCAACCAATAACGCGGGACCCTCGACATGGTTAAAGCTAAACTCTTTGAAGTCCAAAGGCAGCACAGTACTCTTTCTACAGTTAATACACAAATGGGGTTCAAATGAATCGTTGGAAATTTGGTTCGATAGAGAGCACTCATGTCGATCGAATGATTGGAACCCCTTCTTGGAAAAGCGCGATTTCACGCCCTTTGTATCCAATGCGGAATCGATGACCTACGTATAAAGTAAGAAGCGTTCTTAGGACTGAAAGAACAAACGAAACAACTTTGCTGACAATTCCATATTTTGATTTAGTCAGAAGAGTCCTCTAAATATTCGGGTCTTGGATTAATGATCCGTTTCGATATTTTCATTTGGGAGCCTGAAATAGGAATAGAGGATAGGCTCGGTGCATTTCAAAAGTACGGGAATTCCCCGTAAATAAGGGAAATCATTGAGCGCGAGAGCCAAATGAATCGAAAGATTCATGTTTGGCTCGGGAAGGGATCATCAAAGTTCGGAAATGAATGGAAAGATAATCTACTTTCATTAAATGATTTATTAGATAATCGAAAACAGAGGATCGTGAATACTATTCGAAATTCAGAGGAACTGCGGGGAGGGGCCATCGAAGAGCTGGAAAAAGCACACGCCCGCTTACGGAAAGTAAAAACAGACATGGAGCAGTTTCGAGTGAACGAATATTCTCGCGCGGAACGAAAAAGGGCGGACTTAATCACTGCAGCTTATAAGCAGTTAGAACAATTTGAAAATTTCAAAAATGAAAGCATTCTTTTTGAACAACAAAGGGCAATTAATCAAGTCCGCCAATGGGTTTTCCAAGAAGCCCTAGAAGGAGCTTTGCAAATTCTGAACCGTTCTTTGAACACGGAGTTACATTTACGTACGATTAGTGCGAATATTGGCCTCTTTGGATCCCTGAAAGAAAGAACTTATTAGTCCTTCTACGAGTCTACTTATCCCACGCCAGGCAGGCATTATTTTTTTCTTCCAAACAAATGAAGAAAGAGTCATGGTACCTATTCGAGCTGATGAAATTAGTAATATTATCCGTCAACGTATCAAACAATATAAGCGAGAAGTCAATATTGTCAATATGGGTAGCGTCCTTCAAGTAGGTGACGGCATTGCTCGTATTTATGGTCTTAATGAGGTAATGGCAGGTGAATTAGTAGAATTTGAAGAAGGTACGACAGGCATTGCCCTGAATTTGGAATCCACAAATGTTGGGGTTGTATTAATGGGTGGTGGTTTGATGATACAAGAGGGGAGCTCCGTAAAAGCAACAGGAATAATTGCCCAGATACCGGTCAGTGAAGCTTATTTGGGTCGTGTTGTAAATGCTCTGGCTAAACCTATTGATGGTCGAGGCGGCATTTCCGCTTCGGAATCTCGGTTAATTGAATCTCCAGCTCCGGGTATTATTTCGAGACGTTCCGTATATGAGCCTCTTCAAACAGGACTGATTGCTATTGATTCGATGATTCCTATAGGACGCGGTCAGCGAGAATTAATTATTGGTGACAGACAGACGGGGAAAACCGCAGTAGCTACGGATACAATTCTCAATCAACGAGGAAAGGATGTAATATGTGTTTATGTAGCTATTGGTCAAAAAGCATCTTCAGTGGCTCAGGTAGTGACTACCTTTCAGGAAACGGGAGCGATGAAATACACGATTGTGGTAGCCGAAACCGCAGCTTCCCCCGCAGCATTACAATACCTCGCCCCTTATACAGGTGCGGCTCTGGCGGAATTTTTTATGTACCGGGAACGGCACACTTTAATCATTTATGATGATCTCTCAAAGCAAGCACAGGCTTATCGTCAAATGTCTCTTCTCTTACGAAGACCCCCTGGTCGCGAAGCTTATCCAGGAGATGTTTTTTATTTACATTCACGCCTTTTGGAAAGAGCCGCTAAATCAAGTTCGAATTTGGGTGAGGGAAGTATGACTGCTTTACCAATAGTAGAGACCCAGGCGGGGGATGTTTCGGCTTATATTCCTACTAACGTAATTTCCATTACGGACGGTCAGATCTTCTTATCCGCCGATCTATTCAACTCTGGAATCAGGCCTGCTATTAATGTCGGGATTTCCGTCTCCAGGGTAGGGTCCGCAGCGCAAATTAAAGCCATGAAACAAGTAGCCGGCAAATCAAAATTGGATTTGGCGCAATTCACAGAATTAGAAGCCTTTGCCCAATTTGCCTCTGATCTGGATAAAACGACTCAAAATCAATTAGCAAGAGGGCGACGATTGCGTGAGTTGCTCAAACAATCCCAAGCCCAACCTCTCGCGGTCGAAGAGCAGATAATGACTGTTTATACTGGAACAAATGGTTATCTTGATTCATTAGAAGTTGGGCAGGTAAGGCCATTTCTCGGTAATTTACGTGACTACTTAAAAAGTCAGAAACCCCAGTTCCAAGAAATCATATCGTCTACCAAGACATTCACCGAGGAAGCAGAAACCCTTTTGAAAGAGGCAATTCAGGAAGAGATGGAACGCTTCCGGCTTCAGTAACAAGTGTAAAAAGAGAGATTACTCGCCTTTTCTTTAGACGGAAGAAGCCCCTTTTTTACAGAGCCCATCCCGGAGAGTCTCGTACATTCTGTGTATTTCGAAGATATGATCTATATATCTCATATATAAGTTCTGCAATCTCTTCTAGAGATATAATAAAAAAAGATAGAAAACTTATAGAATCTATTCTTCGATGAGAAGATATTCAAGAAAAAGAAAGAGCTAGATATTGAAAAGGTGAAGTCCTTCTTCTCGAAATCAGTCAAAAGCGCTTTCTTGGCAGAGAAATCGAAAAAAGGAGCAATAGAGGGATGGGGGGATAGATCGAGAAGAAGTTGGTAATAAGAGATTACCGAGAGAAATCGGTAAAAGCAATTTCCACCCAAGATTGAAGAGTTGGTCCGTTCTTAACCTAGGGAAAGTCCATCTTGTTGTGATCAAAATGAACAAGAAAAAAACTTTTAGCGAATGCAATAGTAAAGTGGGATTCTTGTTCGAAAAACAGTACCCCCTTGGTTGGTTTGAAATCATTGCGGAAAGTCTAGGCACGGAATAGAGAGATTCCAACCACCTATTGGAAATAGGATTGACTGCGGGTTCGAGCCATAACACACTATTTCAGAAACCGTATCGATCGAAATCAAGCAGGTTTTCCATGAACAAGATTTGCCTAGGAGAAGAACCTATATTGAGATTCTTCCAAAAGTAGAGAAATCAGAACCAAGTGAAGATTTCATGGACGTTGATAAGATCCTTCCATTTAGCAAGCAGCACCTTAGGATGCCATCGCCTTCAAGTTAAGGGCCAGGTTCAAAAAAAAAGAACCAAGTTAAGATGATAGGGAGAAACCCCGTCTTCTTGATTAACTACTTCCTTTTTGAATTTCATAGTACATGTCCTACCCAAACGGAATTTGTAGCTTGCTATCTTCTTGCCTAGAAGGAAAGGACCTCCCTGCTTCTCAAGAAATCCAAAAAGAGGGTACACTATATCTGACCTAGAGGAATAAGAAAATCTTGCTAGGGTAGGAAAGTATAAAACCGGAAAGAGATCGACAAGATCTTTTTCCTAAAATGAACCTTGGACCTTCTTATACCTTCTTCCAGTCAGAATGCTTTTTCTATGGAGAGTGGATAATAGGCTCGCGTTATGGGCGCTTGGGAGGGAAGAAACGAATCTTAAGGTCTCGGACTCCCGCATCTAGGGGGGGTGGTTCCCGAGGTCAGGTGACCGAGTTCTTTTTGGAAGAGTTTCGAGTCTACAGAGCTACCGTTCTACCTAAATCATTTAAGATCCGAACGAATATCCTAATTCAAGGGGGAAAGAAAGTCTGATGACCTACCGAGACATCTGGATCATTTTGGTGGTCCAAAACCTTTCAAAGCCCGTTAAAAAGGGTATTCTGCAAATTTCGAAACTGGTGGGGGGGTGGGTAGGTGCTCGAGTAAGCTTGATAAGTCCTCCTCAGAAAGGCATACACAACCGCTCAGTAAGTGTCTATTCAGTCATGACTTCGCCACTTCTCATACCGGTGCTGACTGCATTTAGTTGCTGCGTACTGTGGCATTGCATTCAATGCGAAAACTCTGGGGAACCGATGCCTGTAGAGAAGTTAAAGGTGCTTTCAATAGGAATCCTCGTATGGATGGCTATAGGGCTCCTTCTTAGCTCGGGGGCTCCAACCTACTTCCTGGATGGGTTGGACTTTTGCATAAAGAATATTTGTAAGTGCACGCTTCCTCTAGAGGTGCGGAGTGCTTTCTATTCGAAATATGCCCCTGTTTTTAGTCAGATGTTCGCTTTTTTTGCGAAAGAAGCCCAGTTAATAAAGGCATGGTTTTTTGCTATTTGATTAAGAGCGAAACCTCTCGTCTTTATTAACGGGGAGCCCTAGGGAATCCACTGCATTTTCTAGGGCTAAATGCCTCTGTTTCGGTTTACGAGACTATGAACTTAAGCAAACCCATGATTATTCATGATTCCCTAATGGAATCAATTCCAAAGTGGCCCCGAACTAGAGGAATGTTATGGTAAAACTGCGTTTGAAACGATGCGGGCGGAAGCAACGCGCCTTTTATCGAATCGTTGCAATTGATGTGCGAGCCCGAAGAGAGGGAAGGGCTCTTCAAAAGGTGGGTTTTTATGATCCGATAAACAATCAAACCCATTTAAATGTTCCTACTATTCTCTCTTTTCTTCAACAAGGCGCTCAACCGACCGGAACTGTTCATGATATTTCAAAGAAGGCGGGGGTCTTGGAAGAACTGCTTCTTAAGCAAGGGACTTCCCCTTTTTGAGGGGAAGGGCGGAGCGATACGCAAAAGAGAGGAAACACAGTAGACATGAAAGTGAAAGAGGCCCTTGTTCAAGGGGCTCCATTTCTATTGGAATTGGCTCGCAAAAAGGTCTATCCGGTCAATTTCCGGTATGAAAAGCTACTGATTAGATACCCCAGTATCTGGGTATTCGCTTCGCCAATGGTTCTTCTTGTAGTCACCGTAGTGACATGCATTAAGGTATGGGAGAACCTAAAAGCGGGCGGGTTTAAAGAACCGATTTCACTCGAGAAGTTACCCGGTCGCAATTCTCTTTCTTAATCTGGTTTTCTTTAGGCATCTTCCTTGAATGGAAACTCCCAATCCATTTGCTGAATGGCGTGGAGTATTGCTTGCAGACTCTGCTGAAGAACGTCTTGTCTCAGCAAACGCAGAGTGTTGTCCATGCTAAATACAGCCCCTTCCTGGGGGGGTTGATCGCGCTTTTTGAGCGTGAGGCAGAGGGAATCGCCGCATACCAACGCTGGGGCGCTGGCAGATATTCTAAAACCGCAATCACAGACTTCGGTTTAGTGTTGATGGTCTATTGTTGCCGGGTTTTATGGATCGCGACAAAGACTACTTGGAGCGCATCAATAAAGCTGCCTGGCGCATTATGGAAGGCGATATCTGATGGCTTCCTTGTCTTAGGGATCACCACTTCACTCACCATCGACGCGTTCGTGAAATATTTGGTGATACCACCAGCCATCGTAATCCAAAAAGGGATGGACCTTTGCAAAAAGTATCCTTCCATCCCTTCGGTTCTTTGGATAGTCCTGTGGGTTTTGGTTTTATACCTCTACTCACGAGATTACCGGCGTCGGCTCGAAATGGATGAACCAGATAATCTCTTTTGCATCTCGAATCTCGTTGGGACCGGGGCCGTCTTGGTTTGTGTAGGGTTCGCCCTAATGCGCATCCGGGCGCTTTCCCGCTCTCGAGTTGTCTACTACGTCCCGCCCGCTTCGCAGTCTTCGACGTTGCCCAACGAGAAGGACGGGCTCGAGGTAGAAAAAAGAGAGCCTCTTAAGTGGTTTGCACGGTTCAGGCGTAAGGAAATAACCCCGACCCCAAAGGTCTCGGAGCCACAAAAAACGTTGGACCGAGTGATACGGGAGCAGTACGAGCTCCTTCGGTGGAAGGGAGCGCTGGATGCGAAATCGCTGAAGGAAATCTGGGACGCGAAATACGCTCGGTGAATTCTCAGAAAGAGGGATCCCGGACCGGAGGGCCCGATGGCAGCTTCTCTCTTTCTCTATGTAGTGGACCACGTACGCCGCAAGCTCCGATGGTGGATTTGGCTATGGAGAAATCGAAAGAATTTGAACTATAAAGATGAAGATAAGGCGATTGAAGAAGCCGAGAGAAAGCTACGGGAAAGAGAGAAGAGAAAGAAAGCACGGGAAGAAAAGAAAAAGAGAAAAAAGAGAGGGACCATTCTGACGATTTGTAAAGATCCAAATGGATTCTACCCCTTCTCTCTCTTTTTTTTGTTCTCTCTCTCTCTTTTTTTTCTTCTCTCTGCAAATTCGGATTCTTGTCTATCCAGTGGTGGAGTTCGTATCCCTAAAGTCAATCTGGCTTTTTCTATGGAGAAGAAATAAGAGGCCCGTGTCGTGGGCGCATGGGCGTATAGAAGCGTATGCATAGAACTCTGCTTCTGGATCTGATCGGAGAGTTCTCAGTCTTTTCTTTATTAAATCTCTTCCTATCCTATCGGAGGGCTAGGGAGGGAATCTGCGGAAGGCAAATAGGAACATATAAATGGATACGAAAGGGATGCCTTGGAATATTTGGAATGAAAGACAATTTCGAATCTGCCTTGGAATATTTGGAATGAAAGGAATATTTGGAATGAAAGACAATTCCGAATCTGCTTTGTCTACGAACTAAGGAAGCTATAAGTAATGCAACTATGAATCTCACGGAGAGTTCGGTCCTGGCTTAGGTTGACACTCGAAATTGCCTATACTATAATATGGTCTATAATATGGTCTACGGAAGGATCGTCTATTTGGTTTGGTTTTGCCGTTTCGGTAATTGGTTTGCTTAGGCGCCGCAACGAGCGAGGGTTCGATTCCTTTTTGGATTCGATTCTTACCAAACCATTTGGGCAGGAGGAAAGTTTAGGTCCCTCTAGGGAGTTGCGTCCCCTAGTTTTTTGTAGCAATATATTTGTAATAGCCCGATGGGCGCGGAGGAATAAGATGACTATAAGATACACACTTTTCCAAATTGTACAAATTGGAAGAGATCGTCTCATTTGCATAATGCTACGCTATGAAACAATTATAAACAAGAGTGGGAGTGTTTACGTACTCGTAACAAGCCCATTTGTTATCCTTTGTCCTACAATCCTTGTTTTATATCACTATTGGCGATGGTGCCAAAAATTTAATAACGAGGGGAGAGGTGACTGGGATGAGTCGATGCCATACCACGTCGCTTTTGTTCTGGGATGGTTCTTTTTGTGCTTGGTACTTCAATTTCAATTGCCAGCCCATTTTCTCAGAGCCTTAAGCTATTGTTGTAATTTTATACTGCAGAGGGCTTTATCGAAAGAGATGCATAGTTTTGCCAAGGCAAAATGTGGCCCCTTTTTTAACGCCTTGATAGCATTTTTCGAGCGGGAATCCCAAGGAATTGAGGCATGGCGTATCATCCGTTTAAGGGACTTGATACTCGTGGTGATCATCTTTCTCTTACGCCTTACCGTTGGCATTTGTAAAATTGTGTTGAGACTAGCGATACAGGCCCCGGTCGCTATTTGGAAGAACCTATCTTTGGCAATTTCACTCACCGTGGACTCATGGGTGAAATTGTTAGTGATACCGGCGGCCAGGCAAATTCAAATAGGAATGGACCTTTCCAAAAACTATCCTTCCCTCCCTTTTGTTCTTTGTATAGTTCTTCCTTTCATCCCTGGTATTATTTGTATAGTGCTATGGATTTTGTTTTTAGAACTCTATTCGCGATATTTGCGACGTCGGCTCGAAATGGATGAAGCGTATAATCTCTTTTCCATTTCGAATCTGATTGGAACCTTTGTCGTCTTCCTTTTTGTCGGGTATGTTCTAATGTACATGCAAGCTTTTTCGAGCTCTCGATTTCTCCACTACACTCCTCTGGTTTCCCAGTCTTCTACTACGTTGACGAAGGAGAAGGACGAGCTCGAGGTAGAAAAAAGAGAGCCTCGTAAGAGGTTTGCGCGGTTCTGGCGTAAAGAAAAAGCCACGACCGCGCCCCCGACCCCAGAGGTCTCGAAGCCACCAAAACCTTTGGACGAAGTCATACGAGAACTGTATGAGCTCCGTCGGTGGAAGGGAGCCCTGGATGCGAAGGCCTTCAAGGAAAGACACTGGAAGCCATGAATTGTCAGCAATAGGGATCCCGGACCAAGGTAAAGAGAGCAGGATAAAGAGAAAAAAAAGAGGGACCATTCTGACGATTTGTAAAGATCCAAATGGATTCTACCTCTTCGCTTTCTTCTCTCTCTCTCTTTTTTTTCTTATATCTCTCTCTTTTTTTTTCTTCTCTCTGCAAATTAGTATTCTTGTCTATTCACTTGTCTATTCAAAAGAAAGAAAATCAATTATCTTCATACTGTTAGCGGAGGAGGTAATCAAATTGGATCCTATTCATAATGTGGTACATAAGACAAAGAGATTTTTTTCTGTATACTTCTCGTGTGTCATGGAACTTATGTGATGACCATTAATTGGTTACTTAGTAAGTTCCGGGGGCCTGGAGTCGAGGATTCCCGTTCGAATCAAACTATACTGCCAGTTTGATTGAAATCCTTCTATAAAAAAACTTGGAGGCTTTGGTCGGTGTTCTTGAATCCAATCTTTAGTGAGGTGTTCTTGAATCAAAATATACTGCGAATTTGATTCAAACTCGCTCATTTATCAATCCTGCTATCTGGTTTAGGAAACCAATTAAATAATAAAACGAGGGGTATCCGTTATGGGAAACATCGAGAAACTTAGCGTAATACTGAAGCTTTTGAAAGCGCGAGACGTGCTTGTCAAAGCGGGGCGATTGCTCTGCAAGTTAGCCTTCAAGAAGTGCCAATGGATGATCAGGATTGGACAAAGGCTTATCCAAGTCTCGGTTCAACAGATCTCCAACAGGCTCATGATTGTACAATCAATGACTATTGGCCAAATTGTGAAAATTGCGGGTG